AGCATTATCCATTAAAAATGAATTTTCTAACACTTGACTCCGTACCACTGAAATATTTGGTCGTATGCTTGAAAGATAACCCAAAAAATCAAAGGAATGCTTGGACAATTGGTTTATATGGATTCTTCCTGGTTGAGACCATACATAAAAATGACATTGCCAAAAATTGACAAGATAATATCTCCACTTATTCATCAGAAGAGGAGTATCTTTTGATACCAGAATCGATTTTCCTTGATAGCTAACATACTGTATAAAAGGATCCTTGAAGAACCATAAGGTGGCCGGAAATAAGACTTCTTCGACAGGATATTTTATTTTTTCATAAAAACGTATTCGCTCAAAAAAGATCCCAAAAGAGGTTAATCGTAAATGATTAGATTGGTTACGGAGAAAAAGTAAAATGGATTCGTATTCACATACATAAGAATTGTATAGGAGCAAGAATAATCTTTGATTACTTTTTGCAAAAATGGATTTGGGGGGAGTAATAAGAGTATTCCAACTATAATACTCGTGAAGAAAGAGCCGGAATAAATGCAAAGAAGAGGGATCTTTCACGTAGTAGCGAAGGGTTTGAACCAAGATTTCCAGATGGATGGGGTAGGGTATTAGTACATCTGATGCATAATTAAAATGTGGAAGTTTGTCCTCGAAAAAGGGAAATATTGAATGAATTGATCGTAAATTATAAGATTTTACGGTTTCTGTCTCCTCTAAGGAGGATACTAATAGTAGGGAAAACGGAATTTCCACAATGACTGCAAATCCCTCCGATATCATTTGCGAATACAAATTTTTGTTGTACCCCCAAAATTTATTTTGATTAGAATCATTAACGGAAATAATCAAATGATTCTGTTGATACATTCGACTAATTAAACGTTTTATAATTAGTAAACTGGATTTCTTGTCATAACCTACATTATCCAATAAAACGGATCTATTTAAACCACGATCATGAGCAAGGGCATAAATATACTCCCGAAAGATAAGTGGGTATAGTAAATCGTGTTGCTGAGATCTATATAATTCGAAATATCCTTGAAAGTCTTCCATTTAAAATTCAATTTTGAATCAGAAAAAAAAAATAGATGATTTATTGGGTTATCAAATGATACTATAGTACGATACAGTTAAAACAAGGTATTTATAATAAGAAAAAAATAGATACCTCGGAAACAAGTCAAACTCATCAACGGACTCTCTAGAACCTCCCCTTCCATATAATAGATTTATTTCATTTATAGGATAACAAGATAGTTAGAAGCCCTTTATTTTATCAATCCAATCGCTCTTTTGATTTTGAAAAAAGAAATATCTTTATCAATATACTACCTTCTTCTACACATTTATCTCTACCCCATAAAGGGGAATAGTTAATAGTTAGGACTCATAAGAAATTTCTAATCCACTCATCGGAAAAGCTTTTCCCGCATTAGGCACTAATATATTTTTAACATCTAATTAGATGGGGTAATCATTCAAAAATGAAGAACAGAAGCTCGTTACTTTGTTATTTCCCTAGAATTGGAACCTCATAGTAAGGCTCTACCCATTTATTCACTCGACCCCCCCAAAAAAATTCTTTTTTTAATTGAATTGAAACAATTGAAATAAGATTTTGGACCTATTCAGTAAGAAAGAATGAAATATTCTCAGAATTATCCATTGCTACGACATGCTGCTTTTTCCATTGATTCTTTTCAGGATCAGTCGTGGTCTTACAAACTCTACCGATGGTATGGACGAATCTGTTTCTTCATACAAATGTGTAAAAGATGCTAGCCGCACTTAAAAGCCGAGTACTCTACCGTTGAGTTAGCAACCCCAATAAACAAATTAGAATGTGTAGATACAATCAGAATCCCAATAAATAACGAAATTGAATGGCACAACACAATCAAACCATTTAAAAAAACAATGAAAAAAAACTTTAACCCGCTCTAAACATAATAAAAATGAACAAATCCGATGAAAATACAAAAATTATCAAATAAAAGATAAAATAAAGTCAAAGATTTTCAAATATTTATAAACCGCCTCCTGTCTCTCTTCACTTATATTATCCATTAATTTAGTATATATCGAGTTTGATTGATTTAAATCTTAATCAAAAAAGACTTCCTGTATGACAGAAAATCTAAGAAGATTATTTGAATGAAATAAAATCTATGGAACAGGGATAAATGGATCCGTTTATCCACGATCGGATTATATTTATTTGATACACTGTTGTCAATATTAATATTGACAAAAGCGTAAGCATACAAAAGATAAAACAAATTCTAAATCGAACTAACAATTTCGATTTCAATCAATTAAAATTAATCAAATTTTTTTATTTTAATTGAAATATGAAATATAAAAAAACGAAGGACTTGTGTTGGATTGGCACTACACTATATATAATATAAGATATAATATAAGTGAAAGACTTAATTAAGGAAGACAGGGGAGAAGTAGAAAAAAACGAAGTTTATTCAATAACTAAAACTAAAATAATCAGGTTTAGTCCTTTGTTTTTTTTTTTTGTTCATTTTTGTTCATAGAGTTCCAACGAAAATCATCCCATTGGGGGTAATGTCAAATTTTTATGTCTATAGACCACATTACTTCTACGTCTATGTCATTTCTTATTATTCACTTGATCTTTTTTCTATTTTATTTCATTAATTGAATTTTATTTGTTGATTAAGGCGAAGTTTCGTAAAAACCCCCGCCTTTTTTAAAATATCATGAACAGTTCCTGTAGGTTGAGCGCCTTTTTCAAGGAAGTATAGAATAGCAGGAACATTTAAATAAATTTGATTGTTTATCGGATCATAAAAACCCACTTTCCGAAGATCTCTTCCCTCTCGTCGGGATCGAACATCAATTGCAACGATTCGATAAATGGCTCATTGGGATAGATGAACAATACCCCCCCCCTAGAAACGTATAAGAGGTTTTCCCCTCGTACGGCTCGAGAAAATTCTAAATTATGTCTATGTATAGAATTACAATATCAAATATATCCACAAAACCATCAAATTAATTAGACTATTGATTTTAGTCCTTTTTTTCTTATTCTTACCAAACAAAAAAATTAGTCGTATTTGCACCCTCATAACTCAAGTTGGATAACTCTGAAATAACTCAAAAGAGAAACCCTTTATTTTATTTTAGATACTGCATCTATTGAGTGGTCTCTAACCCTTTAATTGCCTGTCTTCTTTAAGAATCCGTTTTGATTCTTCATTCTGATCCAGTTGTTCAAACAATTGAAAACGGTATTTCCTTGTTCCAGGATCTTTGCCTTGAATCATTGGGTTTAGACATTACTTCGGTGATCTTTAAATCCTTTCAAAACGGCAGCAACATACCCTTTTTTGTGATTTCTTTAATGTCAAAGAATCATACAAATGTTTGATTCCTGCGTAATACACTTTTTGATTTGATCGAAAGAGTTTTACCAATTTCAACAAAATCTTCCCTTTGAATTGGAAATTTTCTCGAATGGGCCCCTTTTAGTTTATGGATCAAAATATACTTACGAAGTTGTTCCAATTTGTTGATTGATACTAACCCTAGATTCTTGCCTCTGAAAAAAAAAAAAAAAAGACTTTCTACTCGAGCTCCATCCTATACTATATTCTACCACCCCCCCCCCAAAAAAAAAAGGAGGTTACAGCGGAATAGAACAAATGATGTCGAGCCAAGAGCACTTCCATTCCTATAATAAATATATATAAAAGTGGTGGATGTAAGACTCCACAGCGGATCATGTCCTTCAAGTCGCACGTTGCTTTCTACCACATCGTTTTAAACGAAGTTTTACCATAACATTCCTTCAGTTTGGAACCCATATGTAATTGATTCAATTATGAAATCGTGAATAATCATTGGTTCGGTTGGTACATAGTAATCTATACTTTTTTTCTATATGAAAAAATGAAAAAAAGGGAGTCTCAGCAAGAATAAATCAATTTTACCCCCTTTTTTTAGATTAATAGAGATTTTTTTAGATTAATAGAGATTAATAGAATTTAATATTGGAAATTCTATAAAAATAAAAAATAGAAATCCTTTTTTATAAATTATTTTGATTCTTTTATATCATTCTAAATTTTAAACTCTTTTTCGATTTTTCTATTATTGTAAAAATCAAATTAGTTAACTAAATTATAACTGATATAACAGGAATAAATAAATTATAACAGGAATAAATAAATATAATACGAAGAAATCAAGTTATTTTGAATCTGTATCTTCTGTATCTTCAAGTAACATAATAGTGATAGAATAAATTCAACAATTTCACACTTCTTCAAGTACCAAGAACTTATACTTATAGCGGTTCGTTACAAAGATTTAATTGATTGAAAAATCTCCTATCCGATATAATTATTTTCATTTTGCAAAACATAAAGTTTTACAGCAAGGACCTTTCGTTTTTTATCATCCGTTTATCATTAGTAAGAGAGAGATAAATTCATATTGGAATAAACAGTATGTGATTAAAAAAAGATAGATAAAAAAACACTTTTGTATGTAAGACAAGATTGAAATTTTATGTTGTTATTTTTTTTTTTTCATATTTATACTGTAAAATCATTGTTATTTAACGAATTGCAACTGAATTCAATTTCCTATTTACTGAATTCAATTTCCTATTTCATATGCGTGTTATTTGAACTCAAACAAATTTGTGAAAAAGATATGATTCCGCCGATTATTAAAAAATAATAATCACATTCTATACCAATATTCTACTCTTAATCTTAATACAGATTATCTTAATTCTTAATACAGATTATCTTAATACAGAAGGCTGTTCTAAAAGGCAATCTTTATATATCTTTATATATATTATATTTTATATATATATATTATATTTTATTATGATATATATTATATATATATATTATTATGTTAATATAATGATTATATAATAATATATATACTGGGTATGCTCTGGGACGGAAGGATTCGAACCTCCGAATAGCGGGACCAAAACCCGTTGCCTTACCACTTGGCCACGCCCCATTTATTTCTATTCGATACTAAACAAACACTAATATTGGTACGGGTTATTCGTCAACCCCAGTCTAAATATCTATTATTTATAAAATGGATTACTAGAATTTTTATACATGGAAACTATACATGTAGACATAGAATTAAACTGAATTTATTGATCATTACATATAATTCAATTAAGATATTGTACGAAAGTATTATTTATTCTATTCTCTTTTGATTTGAGATATATAAGAATTTTTGATTGGGTGAATTCAAATAAAAGAAAGTTTTTTCGTCTGTCTTATTTTCATTTTTTTTTTCTTCTATCAATAATAACATATCTATAATAAATAATAACATATCTATAATAATAAAAAATAATAAAAAACTCAATTAAATTTATTAACAACTCAATCAAAATAAATACAATTATCCCCAAAAACAAAATTTTTGTTATGCTTAATATTTTTAGTTTGATCTGTATCTACCTTAATTCTGCTCTTTATTCCAGTAGTTTTTTCGTCGCCAAATTGCCCGAAGCCTACGCTTTTTTGAATCCAATAGTCGATGTTATGCCAGTGATACCCCTGTTCTTTTTTCTCTTAGCCTTTGTTTGGCAAGCTGCTGTAAGTTTCCGATAATATTTTTAATAAAGTCCCAGACAAATTCATGATTTATTCGAAAAAAAAAATCGGGTATGTAGTATAGTAGTATAAAAGCGGAGAATCTATTCTCTTTTTTCCTAAAAAAATCTTGGAGATTGTGTAATGCTTACTCTCAAACTATTTGTTTACACGGTAGTGATATTCTTTGTTTCTCTCTTTATCTTCGGATTCCTGTCTAATGATCCAGGACGTAATCCCGGACGTGAAGAATAAAAAATAAGGTTTTCTTTGCTTGATTTTAAACTGTTATTTAGTAAGATTTTATCTATTCCACTTGTTTAATTATTAATTTATAACTAGTAATAAAAAAATAGCTCGCGATAAATTCGAAAAAAAAAATACCAAGTCATCAACGAAAACGGAAAGAGAGGGATTCGAACCCTCGGTACGAAAAACTCGTACAACGGATTAGCAATCCGACGCTTTAGTCCACTCAGCCATCTCTCCTCCCAATTGAAAAAGGGTAATACTATGTTACATTATAAGTTACATTATAAAAAATAAGGCTTGAAAACGCCCCTCATAGTATATACTCTTATTTTTTGATTTCGTCCGAAGGGGCTTTTTAGTTCCACGGCCCGGCCTGGTCAGTCCTTAGCCGGGCCCGCCCTTTTGTTCTAACAAATCATACAAATCATAAATCAAAAGATTTAGAAAATTGAAAAAAAAAAAATAATAATAAATAAAAAAATATCAATATCTATGATTCAATATCTATGATATAGAATCAAATGGTATAGAATCAAAGTGTTATTTCTTTATTAGTTAGTCCTTTTATTCCGGTTTAATTAAATTAAGAAAAAAGGAACTCTCGTTTCTTACCACAATCTATTTTTATGTTATGGATTAAGTTCGAGACAAAAACCCCGGGCAAAAAAGCACTTGTTATTTAGTTATTAAAATAAAATGAATACTCGTTTCCGAATCTCATTAGGTCCTCTGATACAAATACAAAATGATACAAATACAAAAGGTAAACGCTCTAGTTTTCATAAGCTCTAGTTTTCATAATTTTTTTCTGATCTTTTGTTTTCGTTTTGTGATTAGGGTCGACAAAGGGTCCATTTAGATACAATAATCTGATTGTAGCGGGTATAGTTTAGTGGTAAAAGTGTGATTCGTTCTATAATCCTTTATATAGTTAAAGGGTCTTTCGGTTTGATTAATATTCATTCCGAACAAAAACTTTAGTTCTTAAAAGGATTGAATCCTTTCCCTCTCAATTAAAAATTCGAGGAAGAATATAAATTCTCGTGATTTTTATCCAAGAATTCATTTTTAATTGAAAAATTGGATTATGAGATTACGAAACATAATTTTTTTTATTGGATCAATACTTCCAATTGAATGAGTATTAAGTAAAGGACCCATGGATAAAGATAAAAAGTGTATTTCTAATCGTAACTAAATCTTCAATTTTTCATTTCTGTAGGGGAAATTGAAGCAAAATAGCTATTAAACAATGTCTTTGGTTTACTAAAGACATCGATAAATTGTTTTAGCTCGGTGGAAACAAAATGCTTTTCCTAAGGATTCTTTCAAATAGAAGTAGAGAACGAAGTAACTAGAAAGATTGTTAGAATATAACACCCCTTTCTATAGGGATCGTCTAGAAAGCGGGTTGTTCTGAATAGATTCAGACATAAAAGCTGACATAGACGTTATGGGTCAGATTTTTTATTTCGTTCATATCTGAATCTGGGAATTTATCCACCTTCCATAAAGGAGCTGAATGAAACCAAAGTTTCACGTTCAGTTTTGAATTAGAGACGTTAAAAATTATGAATCAACGTCGACTATAACCCCTAGCCTTCCAAGCTAACGATGCGGG